TTTCAAACTTACATTTGAAATGTGAAATATTTATACAAAGGGAGGGGGGAGATCAAGACAATGCAGCAGGGGTGGTTATCTAATTGGCTAGTTAAACATGAGGTGATTCATAGATCTTTGGGCTTCGATCACCGAGGAATAGAGACTTTACAAATAAAAGCGGGGGATTGGGATTCCATTGCTGTCATTTTATATGTATATGGTTACAATTATTTACGTTCCCAATGTGCTTATGACGTAGCACCCGGTGGATCTTTAGCCAGCGTGTATCATCTTACGAGAATACAGTATGGTATAGATAACCCAGAAGAAGTATGCATAAAAATCTTTGCCCAAAAGGATAATCCTAGAATTCCGTCTGTCTTCTGGGTTTGGAGAAGTGCCGATTTTCAAGAACGCGAATCTTATGATATGGTAGGAGTTTCTTATGATAATCATCCGCGCCTTAAACGTATCTTAATGCCTGAAAGTTGGATAGGTTGGCCCTTACGTAAGGACTATATAACCCCTAATTTTTATGAAATACAAGATGCTCATTGAATGATAATAAATTCATGCTCACTTATACAACTCTAGATTTTATTCAAGTCAAGGAATATTTTGATATTCTGTTCCTAGACGAAACGACTATTCAATTATACAAAAAGGTCCAGATAGACTGATAGGGTCCAGATAGACTGATCAAAAAAGGGCTTCATTTCGATTTTCCTATTTGGAAAATCACATATTCATTTCCTTCGTATGAACAGAAAAATATAATGACTCAAAGAAGTTCCTACCACGAACTTTGTACCGCGCGCATTACTTAGAACAATTAGGAAAGTAAGTATCAAGAAAAAAATATTCTTCGGAATAGCGGAATACAAAATTTATCAGAAATGCAAAAATGAAGAAAAGGGCACCTAATTTCACCTCCCTCTATACCATAAAGAAAAGAACCGGAGATTTTAACCCTTTTCTAAAAAGAAGTGTTTAGAGATTTATCTACTTAGTGTATACTATCTAGATTATTAATGAATATGTACCCCAATGCATCTCAAAGTATTTGTACCATATTTGGTAGATTCTTTTTTTTTTTTTTTTTTTCTGTGCCAGGAACCAGATTTGAACTGGTGACACGAGGATTTTCAGTCCTCTGCTCTACCAACTGAGCTATCCTGACCCTTTCTTGTGCATCATCCTAGTAGAGTATTTGCATCTATGTCAATTAAAGGGACTAAAAAATCAATAAAGTATTCCATTCCTAATTTGGAAATGGGGGGATAGTCCTATGCATTGTGGATGGCTTACTTAATATTAATAATACTTCAAAATTTAATTAATAATTGAGATTCCTTGCCAATACTCTAATAAAAAAGAAATCTATTTAATGAATAGCATAAGATCTATTGAGTTTTCTTCGCACTCCTTTGTGAAAGAGTAGAATGAGAAAGCTAATGAATCTTGAAACCCATTGAGAAAAGAAAAAAGAGGATTAATACTATGGTTAGGGAATAAAGGAGGGTTTGGGGATAGAGGGACTTGAACCCTCACGACTTATAAAGTCGACGGATTTTCCTTTTACTAGAAATTTCATTGTTGTCAGTATTGACATGTAGAATGGGACTCTCTCTTTATCCTCGTCCGATTAATCTAATCCTTAAAATAAAAGAAAAACAATGAAATGAAGGATCTGATTACTCAATATTTGATCTGATTACTCAATATTTGAGTGGAATGGATTCACAATAATTCTAATAAAAATGCAGAATTTTCTATTTCATAATCATTCCTAATTTCATTCTAAAAAAAAAAATAAATAAAGAACCTATATATATTATGATATGGGTTCTGTGATTAATCGTTTGCTATGTCAGTATCTATACGTGTGTATTAGATGTATAAAGCCCTTCTTTCTCTAATTTAGAGGGAGTTTCACTACCAACACAACGTAATTACACCTCGATTCGTTAGAATAGCTTCCATTGAGTCTCTGCACCTATCCTTTTCATTTGGATTCTAGTTTGAGAACCACTTGTTTTTTCAAAAAAGGGATTTGGCTCAGGATTGCCCATTTTTCATTCCAGGGTTTCTCTGAATTTGGAAGTTACCACTTAGCAGGTTTCCATACCAAGGCTCAATACAATCAAGTCCGTAGCGTCTACCGATTTCGCCATATCCCCATTTTCCTTTTTTTCTTTGAAAGCAGGATTCCTTGTGTAATTTCTTACATCTCTTAGTTTTTTTTTTTTTGAATCATTGAATTCATTATTTGACCTAGTCTAGCAGCTCGTCTCTATTCGAGAGACCCCGCTTATTGCAATTCAGAATTGAATTGATTCTACTGTTGATATATTTGCAATTCAATCAGAATCAATATATCCAAAAGTTTTTCTCTCCCCCACCCCCCCTCTCTTTCATTTTTTAGAGTATTCTAAATCATACTATAACGCTTGATATTCATTCTTTTTTTTTTTCTAAGTAGAATTTCCAATTTCGAACTAGTTAATAATAATAACTAAGATTAATAATTAAGATCTGCCATTTTACAGATTTCCTATATATATTTTTATTTGTTACACTATTTCTGTTATGTAAGCCCACTTAGCTCAGAGGTTAGAGCATCGCATTTGTAATGCGAGGGTCATCGGTTCAAATCCGATAGTCGGCTTTTTTCTCTATCGATGTTCCATGAACAAGAATCTCTTTTTTTCTCCGAATTAAATGGAAAATCGCGGGTCCATTATGTCGTTCTACCTTACAATTTTGCTAGATACAAAACATTAAAATAAATAATATATATATATATAAAATCTAGATGTTAATGAAATTCCATTTTTTGTGGTACTTTAGTAGATTTTATTCTGTTTATCCTTTAGTTTAATTCAGTTTTAATTTCGATGTATTCTGTAATGTAAATACAATGAAATTTATTGTGTAAAATGGAATTTCAATAAAAAAAAGGAGTCTTCATGTCCCGTTATCGAGGACCTCGTTTAAAAAAAATACGCCGTCTGGGAGCTTTACCAGGACTCACTAGAAAAACGCCTAAATCCGGAACTAATCTGAAAAAGAAATTCCATTCTGGGAAAAAAGAGCAATATCGTATTCGTCTTCAAGAAAAACAGAAATTGCGTTTTCATTATGGTCTGACAGAACGACAATTACTTAGATATGTACATATCGCTGGAAAAGCAAAAAAGTCAACAGGTCAGGTTTTACTACAATTACTTGAAATGCGTTTGGATAATATTGTTTTTCGATTGGGTATGGCTTCAACCATTCCTGGGGCCCGGCAATTAGTTAACCATAGACATATTTTAGTTAATGGTCGTATAGTTGATATACCAAGTTTTCGTTGCAAACCCCGAGATATTATTACTACGAAGGATAACCAAAGATCAAAACGTCTGGTTCAAAATTCTATTGCTTCATCCGATCCGGGCAAATTGCCAAAGCATTTGACGGTTGATACATTGCAATATAAAGGACTAGTACAAAAAATCCTAGATAGAAAGTGGGTTGGTCTCAAAATAAATGAGTTGTTAGTTGTAGAATATTACTCTCGTCAGACTTGAACTTAATGAAAAAGGAAAGGTTCATAGAATTTTTTTCCCCTTCCCCTTTCCCCGAACTAAATCGACCTAAGGCTCTTAATTCGTATTTTCCCATTCACCTAGCAGAAATAGATTAACCTTAGGATCTTTTTTCTTTTTTGTTATTTCCTCCATGTGTATTTTACATACCAAAGTAATTTGCTTTAGAGAATTTCTATTAAATAAAGGTATTATTGCTGAAATCAAATAAATTGTTATTTGATTTGATACATTGTAATCGGTAACCTTGATGAATTAAGAGAAACGGAAAGAGAGGGATTCGAACCCTCGGTAAACAAAAGTCTACATAGCAGTTCCAATGCTACGCCTTGAACCGCTCGGCCATCTCTCCTACATAATCTTATTATGGAAAATAAACTGAGTGAATAGCGAGTTTTCGTATTCCTGCAGTACAGGTACAGCCACAACCACTCAGGGATTCCATGGCTCTATTGGAAAAATTCTTTTTTTTATCTAAGTGTAAGGTCCTTTATTTTTTTTTTTACTAGGAATTCCACTCCCTCAAAAGTTTTTCTTTTGGGAAAACCCAAATAAAAAGATAATAGATAAATTCTTATTATTCCATTTGCATAAGGTACTTTACGCCATACAATCTAAACAAAAAAGGTATGGGATAATTAATGACTTTGAAAACGCGAAATAGCTGATGAGAGAAATTGTTGTTGAGAAATAGGAAAGTGGAATGAAATGCAATCTTAGTCAAATATTTCATATCTCTTCTTGTCCAAGGAAAAGGAGACAATTTGAGCTGAGCGGAAAATTCATACCTCTTTTATCCAGTTAGAGCATATGGGGCGATTTTTAAGAATCAAATCAAATGTTTTTATGTTATTTTGTGATAGAATGAAAAGAATTCTATATAGAATGGATTGGGAATTATGCCTAGATCCCGTATAAATGGAAATTTCATTGATAAGACCTCCTCGATTGTAGCCAATATTTTATTGCAAATAATTCCGACAACCTCGGGGGAAAAAAAAGCATTTACTTATTATAGAGATGGTGCGATTTGACTCTTTTTATTTTATTTATTTTTTTTTTTTAGCCCTACCTACATCTCACGAGAAAGAGAGGGGGTTCGCATAGAGAGAACAAAATTAGTAAAGGAAACCCGCGCTTGGGGAAGGTGAGGTGAATTAACAATTCCTTCTGTCGTGTATCCTCGATTGATGTGGCCTTAGATGCTTCAATTGTAGATTTGAGTATTGAGCGAAAGGTTACACCTACAGGATAGGTTCTGTATTACAGGCCAATCCTACTTTACTAGGACCAATAGGCAGCATAGGGGAGAAAAGCACTACACCTCGAAATAGGAATCAACAACAGAAAAACTTTGTTAGAAATTAGCCCTTTCCTGATCGGTATCAGGGTTGGGAAAAATGGTTGGGATAGCAAACAACCATCAGGTTTGTACTTTGGATACCCTTATAACCATCAAAGGTCGTTGAAGTGGCTAATTCCTCTAAATAGGAAGCGTTGAGAACAAAGAAATTCCTGGAGCTATCGTTTTCCTTTAGCATTAATAGAATTTATTGGTGTTAAGAAAAACCTCTTGGGGGAAGGTTGGCTAGAGATTTCTTGGAAAAATACCAGCCCCTTTCGGTCCATAATGAGTGGGACTAATTCTATTTTCATTCTATATTTGCTTAGTACTATGTACAGAAGGGAGGAGCCGTATGAGATGAAAACCTCATGTACGGTTTTGGAACGGAGATTTTTTGAATAGAATGAACGACCGTAACGGATGTTGGCTCAATCCGAAGGAAATTATGCGGAAGCTTTGCAGAATTATTATGAAGCTACGCGACTAGAAATTGATCCCTATGATCGAAGTTATATACTATATAACATCGGCCTTATACACACAAGCAATGGAGAGCATACAAAGGCTTTGGAATATTATTTCCGGGCGCTAGAACGAAACCCCTTCTTACCGCAAGCTTTTAATAATATGGCCGTGATCTGTCATTACGTGCGACTATCTCCACTATAGAAAGAAAGAAGAAAAAAAGATGAAATTTTCTAGTATTTACTAGAAAAAGGGCTTTCTACATAGGGATCGTCAAAACAATGATTTTGCCCTATCAGCTGTAGGAACGAAGAACACTTCACGAGAATCAAAATAAGAAGAAAGTAGAGCCTATACTACTACTCTATGGATAAAGTCTCAAATTGATAGAGAAAGCACCGTAAAGATCAATTAGTGAGCGACTGGGTCGATACAACTAAAAAAAAAAACTGCTTAATTATACCAGGATATGGGGCAAAATTTAGGAATCTGCTTATGTAATAGAGCCGATCCACTAAAGTAAAGGATTCAGCAGCGGTGTAGTATCAGATCCCAAAGATAGTAAGTTCTTTTTTCTTTCTTATGGGAAAAAGTCTTTTTCAAGTATTCTATAGAAATTTCATATATGAAAGACACGAAACCGAGATAGTTACCTTTCAGAAAATTAGAACGAAGGATATAGGTCTATCTATGCTCCATTCTTCTGAAGGTGGGAGAAAAGATCAGACTGATTATTGATCAAAATTAGGGTTTGAAACTTAGGTAATTAACTTCTTCTGCTTAACCCAAGAAGAAATTGGATCGATTTTTGAGAAATCGAATTCAGTTAAGATAGGGGAAATTAAGATAGCAATTTCTGAGCCGTATGAGGTAGGAAACTCTCAAGTACGGTTCTAGGGGAAGGAACTGCCTATTCCGACCGAGGAGAGCAGGCCATTCTACAGGGTGATTCGGAAATTGCAGAAGCTTGGTTTGATCAAGCTGCTGAGTATTGGAAACAAGCTATAGCGCTTACTCCGGGAAATTATATTGAAGCACAGAACTGGTTGAAGATTACGAAGCGCTTTGAATTTGAATAAGACCACTCTCCATTTTCCTAAAATGGGTGATTTGGTTGTTGATCCATTAATGAAAAAATTTTGGTAGGAAGATCGAATCAAGAATTTCATTATATCCCTTTCTTCTACCTTCAATTTTATATCCTATTTCATAGGGATAAACAATAGGGATAGGCTCTCGAACAGAAGTAATAAAGCAAATAAAAAGGGGGGCAATATAAATATTTTTACCTAATCAGGATTATTTTTTTAATAATTCTAATGAGTTTCTTGGAATTTGGAATCGAATAAAATTCTTTTTATTATGCTCACTCAAGGAAAGTAGATGTAGATAGGGGCTTATACCCCTAAAAAAAAAATACACTAGCTTCTTAAATTAAATTAAAACGTAAAAAAAATCTTTTTTTGTTACGTCGGGAAATATTTTTCCAGGATAACCAATGTCCGTTAGGCACCTAATCCTTATGTCATAATAGATCCGAACACTTGCCTCGGATTGACTTCAATATATAATTGCTCCAGTGAATAACTAAAAAAATATATATAGAAGGGCGTTAGATAGTAACGAAAAGGACTAATCCTAATATCTATCCTTCAAAGATTCACTAAAAAGACAGTTGGCGGGTCTCTTTGTATGTCTTGTCCGGAAAGAGGAGGACTTAATGATTATTCGTTCGCCGGAACCAGAAGTTAAAATTGTTGTGGATAGGGATCCTGTAAAAACATCTTTTGAGGAATGGGCCAAACCCGGGCATTTCTCAAGAACAATAGCTAAGGGCCCTGATACTACCACTTGGATCTGGAACCTACATGCTGATGCTCACGATTTCGATAGTCATACCGGTGATTTGGAGGAGATCTCTCGAAAAATCTTTAGTGCTCATTTCGGTCAACTCTCCATTATCTTTCTTTGGTTGAGTGGCATGTACTTCCACGGTGCCCGTTTTTCCAATTATGAAGCGTGGCTAAGCGATCCTACTCACATTGGACCCAGTGCTCAGGTAGTTTGGCCAATAGTAGGGCAAGAAATTTTGAATGGTGATGTAGGCGGGGGTTT